GGAGACTCAACATTGCTATCACAAGAGTTGAAAAACCTTATGGACAACCTAATATTCTGGCAGAATACATAGCTTTACAGTTAAAAAATAGAGTTTCGTTTCGAAAGGCAATGAAAAAAGCTATTGAATTAACTGAACAAACAGATACAAAAGGAATTCAAATACAAATTGCAGGGCGTATCGACGGAAAAGAAATTGCACGTGTCGAATGTATCAGAGAAGGTAGGGTTCCCCTACAAACCATTCGCGCTAAAATTGATCATTGTTCCTATACAGTTCCAACTATCTACGGAGTATTAGGCATAAAAATTTGGATATTTGTAGACGGGAAATAATAGATCCTTATTTGTCTTACCATTCTATCCAGTGATAAAACAAAAAATGAAAAACTTTTTTTTCCTCCCTCCTGCTTGTTGAATCAAATATGAGCTTAATTCTTTTAATTCTATAGGGATGCATAAAAATTTGATTTACCTTTTTGGTAGAATTGCTATGCTTAGTGTGTGACTCATTGTCTTGGTTTTTTTGAGAGTCAGGATAAAAAAAAAAAATAGACTGACTCTTATTATGAACTAGTAACTATAGAAACTAATAACCAACTTATGGCTTCGTATTGTCAAGATACCCCAAAACAGTCACTATATGAGGTATCGATCATATAGTTGTAGCAACTGCAAATTTTTCCAAAAAAAATCAATCGATTCCGTCTTGTAAATAAAAAAAGAAGGGGATGTAGAAAAAATAAATGGAAGAACGATAGATAGAAAGAAAAATAAATATCACACACAATATATGATTCCAATATGTATGGTTTATGAATCATTTTTTTATAAAAGGCAGTGTGATAAAGCATCAATACTGAAAAAGTAAAGAGCTCCGAGTTAATAGAAACTGAGGAGGTTGACTCGGAAACGCATTTTGTCGGAAGCTCCATTGTCGAGTTCAGACCTAATCATTAACGGAGAAGCTATGGGAACAACGGAACCCATGACTGCATAGGATTCTATTGAAGATAAATCCTAATGACTCATCGGGTGGGATGGCGGAATGAACCAGGAACCAATTAATTCCATTTTTCTAAAACAATGATAGGTTGACCCTACAAATGAAGCAGAAAAGAGTCAATATTCGCCCGCGAAACATTAATTTTTGAGATTAATAACTTTTTTTTTTATAAAAAAAGTTCAAATTCGTTATGTTATAATGTGTTAGATTTAAAATTTTAATTTAAAAAACATTAAATTAACTAAACTAAATTAACTTATTATTTTGACTTATTACTTATTATATAAATTATATTATATATAAATTCTACAAATATATTATATAAAAATAAAATATAAAATAAAATATAAAAAATATAAAAATATAATAAAATATATATATAAATATAAATTATAAAGATAAGATAATTATAAATATAAAGATAATTATAAATTATAAAATAAATAAAAAAAAAATTAATTGAATTTAAAATTTAATTTAAATAAAGAATATTTATATATGAATATTTATTATTTATATATTATATTTTATATTATATTTTATATATTATATATATATTAATATATCTTAATATATCTTATTGTATATTGTATATCTTATTGTAATATCTTATTGTATATCTTATTGTAATGTAGGTAAATAAATCTCGCATGCAACTTTCTTTTCTATGTAATATCAATAAATCCTATTATTTAGTGTATTATTACATATATATCTGTAATATTATTAAATCTTTTATATTGAATTGTTTCTTCTTTTCTTTCGCGAGGAGCCGGATGAGAGGAAACTCTCATGTCCAGTTCTGCAGTAGAGATGGAAAAGGGAAACAACCATCAACTATAACCCCAAAAGAACCAGATTCCGTAAACAACATAGAGGAAGAATGAAAGGAATGTCTTATAGAGGCAATCTTATTTGTTTCGGAAGATATGCTCTTCAGGCACTTGAACCCGCTTGGATCACAGCTAGACAAATAGAAGCGGGGCGAAGAGCAATGACCCGATATGCACGTCGTGGTGGAAAAATATGGGTATGTATATTTCCTGACAAACCTGTTACAGTAAGACCTACAGAAACACGTATGGGTTCTGGGAAAGGGTCTCCCGAATTTTTGGTATCTGTTGTTAAACCGGGTCGAATACTTTATGAAATGGGCGGAGTATCTGAAACTGTGGCCAGAGCAGCCATTTCAATAGCTGCGTACAAAATGCCTATACGAACTCAATTTATTATTGCGGGATAGAGATGTAGACCAAAAGGCGAGGGTATTAGTAATAAAAAAATACAATTGCAGGTTTCCTTTTTCTGGATGGACAGATAATATTTCTTTTCTTTCTTCATCCTTTGCATTGAAAGAGCAGATAAAAAATGATATGATTCAACCTCAGACCCTTTTGAATGTAGCAGATAATAGCGGGGCTCGGGAATTGATGTGTATTCGAATTTTAGGAACTAGTAATCGCCGATATGCTCATATTGGTGATGTCATTGTTGCTGTAATCAAAGAAGCAGTGCCAAATATGCCGCTCGAAAGATCAGAAGTAATTAGAGCTGTAATTGTACGTACGTGTAAAGAACTCAAGCGTGAAAACGGTATGAGAATACGATATGATGACAATGCAGCAGTTGTTATTGATCAAGAAGGAAATCCAAAAGGAACTCGAGTTTTTGGTGCAATTGCCAGGGAACTGAGAGAATTCAATTTCACAAAAATCGTCTCATTAGCTCCTGAAGTATTATAAATATGAGTCGATGATATTATGATATAGTAGAATATCTAAAATAGATAAATTAGTAGATTGTGTCTCAAGCATATATTTTTTTATGAATTTATAAAAAAGAAAAAGAAAATAAACACGCTGATTATATCAAAATGAGGAGGCAACTCTAATTATAGTTCATCATGGGTAGGGACACTATTGCTGAAATAATAACTTCTATAAGAAATGCTGACATGAAAAAAAAAGGAAGGGTTCGAATAGCATCTACTAATATCACTGAAAACGTTGTTAAAATACTTTTGCGAGAAGGTTTTATTGAAAACATTAGAAAACATCGAGAAAGTAAGAAAAATTTCTTGGTTTCAACCCTACGACATAAAAGAACTAGGGAAAAAATATATAAAACTACCTTAAAGTGTATCAGCCGACCTGGTCTACGAATCTATTCCAACTGCCAAAGAATTCCTAGGATTTTAGGCGGAATGGGGATTGCTATTCTTTCTACTTCTCGAGGTATAATGACAGATCGAGAAGCCCGCCTCGAAGGAGTTGGGGGAGAAATGTTGTGTTATATATGGTGATCCTTTTCCTACGGTATCTTAATTTGTCCCAGTTGTGAATTGATACTTCAAGGAAGGGTTGCTCGGAGGGTTTAATTACTGAATCACTTCTAAATGGTATGTTACAAGCCCCTTTCCTTTAGACAATGAAAATCTCATGTTTGGGAGGATTCGACACGATTTTATCCAAACACTACCAGAAAATAGAGTCAAAATTGAAGTAAGTAGTTATGCAGCGGGGGACGTCTAATTTAGAGATTTCACAGCGAAGATTTGAACGATTAGGGGATTTTTTTAATTTCATTTGTAGGGATACAATTCGAAGTTCAAAAATTAAGGGAAACTTTTTTATTTCAAAGAATAGATTCAGAATTAAGGTAAGGAATCGTAAATATGAAAATAAGGGCTTCTGTTCGTAAAATTTGTGAAAAATGTCGACTGATCCGTAGGCGCGGACGAATTATAGTGATTTGTTCTAATCCAAGACATAAACAGAAACAAGGATAGGATAATCTTTGAGCTTTCTAAAGGAAGGATCAATATAAAAATAAAGAATCTGTTTTAACATGAACATGAAATGGATATCTCCGTATATTTCTGACTCATATTTATGAGATGATAAAATATGACAAAACCTATACCAAGAATTAGTTCACGTAGAAATGGACGTATTGGTTCGCGTAAGAATGGACGTAGAATACCAAAAGGAATTATTCATGTTCAAGCGAGTTTCAACAATACCATTGTAACTGTTACAGATGTAAGAGGGCGAGTGGTTTCTTGGTCCTCCGCGGGTACTTCTGGATTCAAAGGTGCAAAAAGAGGAACACCTTTTGCTGCTCAAGCCGCTGCAGCAAATGCTATTCATACGGTAGTGGATCAAGGTATGCAACGCGCAGAAGTCATGATAAAAGGTTCTGGTCCCGGACGAGATGCAGCATTACGAGCTATTCGTCGAAGTGGTATACTATTAAGTTTCTTACGCGATATAACGCCTATGCCACATAATGGATGTAGACCTCCTAAAAAAAGACGTGTATAGAAATAAGTAAGGATTGAACAGATTTCAAGAGAAATAAATGATTCAATAATCTAATTAAATAACAATAATATATTATTATGGTTCGAGAGGAAATAGCAGGATCCACTCGAACACTACAGTGGAAGTATGTTGAATCAAGAATAGACAGTAAACGTCTTTATTATGGGCGTTTCGTTCTGTCCCCGCTTATGAAAGGTCAAGCCGATACCATAGGCATTGCTATGCGACGAATTTTACTTGAAGAAATGGAAGGAACATGTATAACACGTGCAAAATCTGAAAAAATACCCCATGAATATTCGACGATAGGGGGTAGTGAAGAATCAGTACATGAAATTTTAATGAATTTGAAAGAAATTGTATTGAGAAGTAATCTATATGGCACTCGAGACGCATCTATTTGCGTCAAAGGCCCCAAATACATAACAGCTCAAGATATTATCCTACCGCCTTCTGTGGAAATAGTTGACACTACACAGCATATAGCTACTCTGGCAGAGCCTATTGATTTGTGTATTGGATTACAAATCAAAAGAGATCGCGGATATTGTATGAGACCCACACAAATTTCTCAAGATGGAAGTTATCCTATAGATGCTGTATCCATGCCTGTTCGAAATGCGAATCATAGTATTTATTCTTATGGGAATGGAAATGAAAAAAAGGAAATCCTTTTTCTAGAAATATGGACAAATGGAAGTTTAACTCCTAAAGAAGCACTCCATGAAGCTTCTCGTAATTTTATTGATTTATTTATTCCTTTTCTACATGCAGAGGAAAAGGACATTAATTTCGAAGAAAATAAAAGCAGATTTACTCTACCTCCTCTTACCTTTTATGATAGATTAGCTAATCTAAAGAAAAACAAAAAATAAATTGCATTGAAATGTATTTTTATTGACCAATCAGAATTGCCTTCCAGGACCTATAATTGTCTCAAAAGGTCCAATATACATACATTATTGGACCTTTTGAGTAACAGTCAAGAAGATCTTATGAAAATTGAATATTTTCGGATAGAAGATGTAAAACAGATAGTGGACATTCTACAGAATCATTTCACAATTAATTTACCTAAGACTAAGTTTTCATTTTAAATCTATCACAATTACTTCATCTTTTTCTTTCTTTTTTTTTTCTATTTTATAAAAAAAAGTTTATATTTATATATTTAAATATTAAATATAAAAAAAAAAAAGACATTTTTTCGTTTTAAGCACAATCTGTATTGAGATTGAATTAAAAATAATGTATCCAGGGAAGATTTAGTTTGAATCGACTATTCCCTAGATACCTATGCGTAGTATTTCACGGTTGAATCAATTTTTGAATCAATTTAAAAAATAAAAAAGACCTAAAGTAAGGGATTTATCAATAGGTAATGTTGCTCCAATACCTAACCAAAGAGCTACCGCGGTACCGATCAAAAAGACTGTTGTAGCTACTGGACGACGAAATGGATTTTGGAATTTATTAACATTCTCCAAAAAGGGTACTGTTAATAATCCCGTTGGTACTGAAACCATTAAAAGAATACCCAACAGCTTATTGGGTACTGTGCGAAGTATTTGAAATACGGGAAAGAAGTACCATTCGGGTAATATTTCCAAAGGAGTTGCAAATGGATCTGCCAGTTCACCAATCATTGAGGGTTCTAGGACCGCTAAGCCTACGTTACATGCTATAGTACCCAAAATAACTACTGGAAAAATATATAAAAGATCGTTGGGCCATGCGGGTTCCCCGTAATAATTATGTCCCATCCCTTTAGCCAATTTAGCTCTTAATACAGGATCATTCAAGTCAGGTTTCTTTGTTATTGGGATAGGTGAATTCTTATGGATCCACCCCCCGGAGGAACCGGACATGAGAATTTTTCATCATCCGGCTCGAGCAAGAATCAAAGAAATGACAGAAGTGGATCTATATCAAATTTATATTTCATCCATATCTACACGTATATAATGAATGACTCTATGTAAGAAAATTTTTATCGAACTCCATTTTCCGGAGTATTCTATTCATTGGCAAGAATTCAATTCTTACGGGTAAATGCTCAATATCCAAGTAGGCTTAAGATTTTGATCATGATCAAGTGCTTTTTGGATTATCTCATATCTTGTGATTGGTATTTATTCTCACAATATCGCGAGTCTTCTTAAATACAAAAAATTTACTTGTTACTAATACAGTTTAAGCCCTGTTTTTCCTTGGATCCCTTATTTCACTCCGATAGTATTATGGATCCGGATGGATGCAAAGGAAATGGATGCATTTCCATACTATAAACTATAAATAAGTAAGTAGAATATATAGAGCATAATCCAGATTATGCCACATCATTCATCTATTTTACGGGATCTTACGGAGCCTGTTCATGCATGACATGGATTCGGGTATAATCATAGAAAAGATTCTCCTCAAGCAAACCAGCCTATCTTCCGCTACGCAGGTGACTCGCACGGTGATTGGATGTGGAGACACATTTAGTTGTGAATTCCAATGTGGCGGATAAAATCATATACCTGCATGGCTCAATCAATAGTTCAAGTCACACACTCCCATAATCCATCTTCTCTTCAGAGGATCCACTTCAACTATTCATATCAAAGTATCAAATAAAGAATACTTCGGAGTTGAAGAGATATATCCAAATAACATGTCTTATTATTTTTTCAATAATCCATATTTGTAGCAATGAGATACCATTGTTCCTTTCTAAAATAATATATGATCAATTAAAAATATCTATGATCCGTTTTCTTTAGTTTATAAAGGGCCTGAAATACCTTGCTTACGTATCATTGAGAAGTGCATTAACATAAATACGGCAGTAAGAAGAGGCAATACAAAAGTGTGTAAACTATAAAAACGAGTCAAAGTGGATTGACCCACACTAGCACTTCCGCGTAATAGCTCTACCAAAGGCGATCCTATTACAGGAATAGCTTCAGGTACGCCTGTCACAATTTTAACTGCCCAATAACCAATTTGGTCCCAAGGTAAGGAATAACCAGTTACACCAAAAGATGCAGTCAATACAGCAAGAACTACACCCGTAACCCAAGTTAATTCGCGAGGCTTTTTAAATCCGCCTGTAAGATACACACGAAATACGTGCAAAATCATCATTAGAACCATCATACTTGCTGACCATCGATGAACTGATCGGATTAACCAACCAAAGTTGGCCTCAGTCATTATGTATTGAACAGAGGAAAAGGCCTCTGTAACAGTTGGTCGATAGTAAAAAGTCATAGCAAAACCCGTAGCTATTTGTACTAAAAAACAAGTAAGTGTGATCCCTCCTAAACAATAAAATATGTTGACGTGAGGAGGAACATATTTACTAGTTATATCATCTGCAATCGCCTGAATCTCGAGACGCTCTTCGAACCAGTCATATACTTTATTGAGATAGGTAACTCCCCTCCGAGAACCGTATATGAGAATTTCATCTCGTACGGCTCAAGCAAAAACATACAAATACTGTTTCAACGGATATGTAATAGAAAATTTAAAACTTCTTAGCCACTTGATTCAGTCTACCCCGAGGATCCGAAGAAATATAAATCTGAAATCTGTTCTTTGTGATGATAATGCCAAAATATATCAAGTTAGCTCATCCGTCTTTTTTTTTTATATTGATTATTACAGGCCTCTTGAATCTTCTCTTTCCCTATTTAGTCTTTCCCTATTTAGTCAGTATTTTATTTGAGTTTTTTTACGTAATACAAATTTTACTTTTGATAGGAATTCTCTTGTTGAGACCCTATGAATTAATTGAAACCCCAGATTCATACTAGAACCACGATGATTCATCAACAAGTCCCCCCAAAAACTCAAAGGTTCTCTGAGTAAGAACTATTTGATCATCACTTATTTAATGAATAGATGTAATGACTCAACAAAATCCAGAGAAATAGTTGTACTTCGGTCAAAGCGCATAGTTCTGAAAGAAGAAAAATTTTTTGACTTAGAGAATACCTTTTTGAAATTTTTTTTTGAGTCCGGTTACGAGGTTTGAATAATAGGTATGAATCATAGTCCAAATATTTCTTTTCTTGATTTATATATTTCGTGCTCCGGAAACTAGAATAAATATAAATATCCGACGAGGTAGAATCATCTCTATCAAGATGGCAGATCTGTTTTCTGTATATCAATAGGATCAATTATAACAAGTCACACACTCATATTCCGGAAATACCGAAACAAAGGAATTTCACAGTCGAACTACCAAAATGGGCTAGAAATCCAAGTCTTCCGTTTTTTTTTACTAGTACTTCATTGCTCTTATGAACCTAACTTACTGAAATTCCATCCAATAGAACGGAAGAATTATAAATCTCTAAAATAATAGATAGGAATACCGCAAATAGAGCCATTGCGACTCCCATAAGGGGAGTAGTACCCCAGCCCGGAGCTACTTTACCATATTCCGAATTCAACGGTTTCAATAAACCCCCTACAAGAGTTCGTCTTGGCCCAGATCTAGAACTACCCTCAACAGTTTCTGTAGCCATAAATACTATTTCATCGGTTGAGATCTGTTGACTTTGTATACCATTCCATTGTAGTTGTAAATAAACTATCCTATTGTAGATCCATTGCGATCTTGAAATCTAATAATGGAAACAGCAACCTTAGTCGCCATCTCCATATCTGGTTTACTTGTAAGCTTTACTGGGTACGCTTTATATACTGCTTTTGGGCAACCCTCTCAACAACTAAGAGACCCATTCGAGGAACACGGGGACTAGTTGAAGTAATGAACCTCCCAATATGCCATATTGGGGGGTTCATTACTTCAATTGAGATAATGAAAAATCATTTCATTTTTTTAGTTGGAACCTTAGGAGGTTCTCGAAAAAAGATAGCGAAAAAAATTATCCCTAGAGTAGAGACTAACAGGAATGTATAAACCAATGCTTCCATAGATTTGATCGTGGTTTACAATTATAGCTTCCAAACCTATTTATTTGGGATCATTTATCAGATAAAGAAAGGGAAAGAGTCAAAGAAAAAGCAGTGATTCAAGTCACGATTTCTCCGTCCCCTATCCCATGTAAAAAAAAAAAAAAATAAAATTTAAATGTAGGCGAAAAATACCGGAGCAATGTTGTATCAGACTGCCTGTCTCCTCGTGGTTGGATCTCCAATTTTTTGGAATGTTCCAAATTCCACTTGAGCATCCAAATCTGGATCAATACCAGCAAAAACATCCCGGAACAGGGTTCTAGCGCCATGCCAAATGTGTCCGAAAAAGAAAAGTAAAGCAAATGAAGCATGCCCGAAGGTGAACCAACCCCTTGGACTGCTACGAAAAACACCGTCGGATTTCAAAGTAGCCCGATCCAATTCAAAAATTTCCCCTAATTGGGCGCGTCTAGCATATTTTTTCACAGTAGCAGGGTCACTGTAACTAACTCCATTAAGTTCGCCACCATAGAATTCAACAGTTACACCTACTTGTTCGACACTATACTTGGATTCTGCCCTTCTAAAAGGAACATCGGCTCTCACAATTCCATCTCCATCTACCAAAACTACCGGAAATGTTTCAAAAAAAGTCGGCATACGACGTACAAAAAGCTCGTATCCTTCTTTATCTCTAAAGATAGGGTGTCCTAACCATCCAACAGCTATTCCATCCCCATTGTCCATTGAGCCCGCTCTGAATAATCCTCCCTTTGCCGGATTATTACCAATGTAATCATAAAAAGCTAATTTTTCGGGAATTTTTGACCAAGCTTCCAATAAACTCAGATTTTTGGCTAGTCCAGCACTAACTCTTCGATATATTTCTTGCTGAAAATATCCCTGATCCCACTGATAACGAGTGGGGCCAAATAATTCAATCGGGGTAGTTACTGAACCATACCACATAGTTCCAGCAACAACGAAAGCTGCAAAAAACACAGCAGCGATACTACTGGAAAGGACAGTTTCAATATTTCCCATACGTAATCCTTTGTATAGACGTTGAGGCGGACGGACACTAAGATGGAATAGACCTGCTAATATGCCTAATGTCCCCGCTGCAATATGATGAGAAGCTATGCCTCCTGGAACAAAAGGATCAAAACCTTCCGCGCCCCACGCTGGATTTACAGGTTGTACTTTTCCAGTTAGTCCATAAGGATCGGAAACCCATATTCCAGGACCATACAAGCCTGTCACATGAAATGCACCAAAGCCAAAGCAAGCCACTCCTGAAAGAAATAAATGAATTCCAAAAATCTTGGGCAAATCCAAAGAGGGTTTTCCCGTACGTTCATCACAGAAAATTTCCAGGTCCCAATACACCCAATGCCAGATAGCTGCCAAGAAGCACAATCCGGAAAACACAATATGTGCACCTGCCACACCTTCGTAACTCCAAATACCCGGATTCTTTATAGTTCCCCCTGTAATACTCCAACCGCCCCATGAATTGGTTATTCCTAAACGAGTCATGAAGGGTATAACGAACATACCCTGTCTCCACATTGGATCAAGAACGGGGTCAGAGGGATCAAAAACCGCTAATTCATATAGAGCCATTGAACCGGCCCAACCAGAAACTAAAGCTGTATGCATTATGTGGACAGAAATCAACCGACCGGGATCATTCAATACAACGGTATGAACACGATACCAAGGCAAACCCATGGAAATACCTCTTTATCAAAGATAAATAGACACTATGTAACTTTATCGCATTGGACTAAAAAACTCAAGTATATATACTATGTACTTAACCTTTTTCAGTAGATTATCTATGAACAAGGGTTAGTTTTTAGTCTGTTACATTGAAAATAATGGAAAATTTCTGTTCGTAGGAACAAAGAGAAGCAGATCTATTCTATACCCGATAAGTAACAATACGCAATGGGGAATTGGTTTCATTTTTGGAAAACGAATGCATAAACACTTGTTGATTATTCGAACGATTCCCTTACCTTATAATAAAATTTATTTATTCATTCCATATTTCTGTATAAACCCTCCAATCTACGTATAAAATAGGAGAAACAGAAATACAAATTATGGAGACAATAAATTAATTGTTACGTTTCCATATCAAAGTCAAATAGAGTACTTTAATTTCTTTTTTTTAATGCCCCTTGGTGTTCCAAAAGTACCTTTTCGGAGTCCTGGAGAGGAAGATGCAGTTTGGGTTGACGTATAGTGCGACTTGTCAGACATATTGGGTCATATGGGATTTACCCGTTTTCTCTCCTGATCGAGATATCCTCTGTTTCGCCCAAGAAAGATTGATTGAACCTTCAAAAATTCAGAGCGCGAAGTACAATTAAATCAATTTCTTTTAGAGATCAATAATCTAAATTAGAAGAATTTATGGTTGGCTTGTACCAAAAAAATGAAATATTCAGGCTCCGCTCAGAAAATACCAAATTAATTGATAAGTACCACACTTGTATCATAAAAGATTTTTATTCTCAAACTACCAATCGATGGAATAGTATAAAAATATATATTAAATAGTTTGGCGGACGGCATGAAAAGAATTGAAAAAAGAAAAAATCGTAGCAAAAAAAGTGGCACTGACAGAATTTGCCCTATATGTGCAAATCAAATAAAATTAGGATAGATATTTACCCGGAGTAGAACATGAACCTAAAAGAATTAAATGGGCCCATTTAGTAACAAGAAAATGACATCATGATTTGAATCGCGATGAAGCAATACATCAATGAGAGGTTAGTTCAATAAGTTTTTAAAATTCTTTTTTTTTATAGATAGGATTTTCTAGAGAAGGAAGCAAAAACTTATGATGTTTCTTGAAAAATAGAATAATATAAGAAAAGTCGCTTCATTTTCATTAGAGAAAAACAAAAATCCTGTGAAAAAAAAAGAAATAGGACTGGAATCGACACATTGATTTTTGTTTTTCACAATTTTTTGAACCGTATGCATCCAAAGGTGCATGTACGGTTCCTAAAGGATACAATTTTGTCCTAATCAACCGACTTTATCGAGAAAGATTACTTTTTTTAGGACAAGAGGTTGATAGCGAGATCTCGAATCAACTTGTTGGTCTTATGGTCTATCTTAGTATAGAGGACGATACTAAGGATCTTTATTTGTTTATAAACTCCCCCGGTGGATGGGTAATACCCGGAATAGCTATTTATGATACTATGCAATTTGTGCCACCTGATGTACATACAATATGCATGGGATTAGCCGCTTCAATGGGATCTTTCATTCTGGTCGGAGGAGAAATTACCAAACGTCTAGCATTCCCTCACGCTTGGCGCCAATGAGTTTTTTATTTGATTGAAAAAAAAAAAAGACTATGCCTTCGCCACATGGAACATGAATAATAAGTAATAATAGCATGGCATTTTAAGTTTGATATGAACAAACCCTTTTCTTTTGTTTTTTCATAACACGAAATTATGTATCGAAATAGTAGTATGAAATAAAGGTTATTTCTGATTTGATTTTATGTGTTATGCGTATGCGTCGGAGGTCTGTTTCAGCGTCACAAACCATTTTTCTTACACACCAGAAGTACCTTTCTGATATTAATGTTATAAAAAAGAAAAAAAAAAAGAGCTTTTTTCCTTACCTTATTTGTATTTGATTGGGTCAGAAAAAACCTTGGGATTGCTAAATTAAAGACGAGATAAATAATAAATATATAAAGCAACAGAGCCATCATAGTATTTTTAACTTCTACGAAAGGAAGGGTGGTAAATGGATCATTCAACGATCTGGATCGGACAAATTCTATTTGTTTTTTGTTTCTGGTACCTTTATACCTTTCTTTGGCAGACGGAAAGGAAAGGTCAATTCCATTGCAGAGCTGTATGCAATGTACAAAAGATGCCCGTACGGTTGTTCAATTCTATCTTTTTCTTATTGTTATTTTTATTCCTTCCCTTTGACCAATCGTGTGAGATAGAGGAGCCGCTAATGATAGATGTTATATAATCAGGGTTATGATTCACCAACCTGCTAGTTCTTTTTATGAGGCACAAGCAGGGGAATTCATCCTGGAAGCAGAAGAATTACTGAAACTTCGCGAAACCCTCACAAGGGTTTATGTACAAAGAACGGGTAATCCTTTATGGGTCATATCCGAAGACATGGAAAGGGATATTTTTATGTCAGCAACAGAAGCCCAAGCTTATGGCATTATTGATCTTGTAGCGGTCGAAAATGCCGGGGATCTCGCGTAAATCCATGATTCCATTTCAAACCGTAATTTGAATTTTCCGTGATTTGATATTGAATATTTTGATTTTACCCAAGTAAAATATTCCTTCAATTGAAGGGAAAAAATTCAAAATCATCGGGTTAAGATCGATCTAAACCAGCCCACTATAATCCCATTATATATATACGATTCAACATGCCAACTATTAAACAACTTATTAGAAACGCAAGACAGCCAATCAGAAATGTCACGAAATCCCCCGCTCTTCGAGGATGTCCTCAGCGTCGAGGAACATGTACTAGGGTGTATGTGCGACTCGTTTAGATCATGAACTCAAACAAATGAGACAATTGTTCCAGTATTAATGACTAGTACCAATAAATAGATAGAATGGAAAAAAGGAAGAACACCGTTTACTATCTAAACTAAGAATAAAGATGTATCATATACCTCTATTTATTGTGTATGAATTTTATGGTTTCTGTTGGTGCAAATCCAATCACCTCAATTTGAGATGAAAATCCATTCTCCATTGGTAGCAAAAGGTTATCCATTAAGCGGGGAAACAATATTTAAGAAGCAAAACAATTATGCTTCTATTCTTGAAATAACGGACTAACAGGGTTAGCTACCTAGCCAACTTTCATAATTAAATGCCGTCACTGTATGGATAGCTCTCGTTGTGAAAAGACCTATTACTGTATAATTCATGGGTAGAGCCAAAAAGTGCGAACTGTACAAGTTACCAAAGACATTGATTAAATGGAATGAGAGAAAGAGCTCCGGTGTATAGAGAAGACCTCACCGTTTAAGAAATAACCATAGAAACGAAGGAATCCACTATTTATTTTGATTTTATTTTTGAAAAATATATAAATTTTATAAATTTAAATTAAATAGTTTATAAATTCATTTTTTTTTTTTTTTTTAATTGATTGGTCGAATTATTTCCACAAGCGAAATACCTGACTGAAAGAAATAAAAAAAAAATGGTGGTTGGGAAGGTTATAGTAGCAAAAGCCATTGGAATTTATATTTTATATATCGGAATAATCCGTTTTGTTATTAATTGAACCGGGGAAAAAGAATGACTGAACGAACAGAAATCAATTAGTTATTCATCAAAGTTTAATTTGATTAAATGACCAGAGTTAGACGAGGATATACAGCTCGGAGACGCCGAACAAAAATTCGTTTATTTTCATCAAGCTTTCGAGGGGCCCATTCAAGACTTACTCGAACTATTACTCAACAGAAAATGAGAGCTTTGGTTTCCGCTTATAGAGACAGAGGTAGGCAAAAGAGAGATTTTCGTCGTTTGTGGATCACTCGGATAAATGCAGTAACTCGTGAGAACGAGGTTTCCTATAGTTATAGTAGATTGATACATAATCTGTACAAGAGGCCATTGCTTCTTAATCGTAAAATACTTGCGCAAATAGCTATATTAAATAAGAATTGTCTTTGCATCATTTCCAAAAAGATTATCAAAAAAAAGAGATTATAAAATTATATACAGGAATGATTGAAACAAAATTCCCCGGAGAATAAACTCCGGGAAGATAGAAAAAAATTAAGAATTAAGATAAGTAGTATAAATGAACGAAGAAGAGTATAGTATGCCTATTTTTTTCTGGTTCTAGGGCCAGTAGCTCTAGAGATCGCCTCGGTTCTTTCAAATTGTCTCTCATTATTAAGAAAAGGTAACGAAGATAAAATACGAGCTTGTTTTATAGCAATAGTAATTAATCGTTGTTGTTTCAAGGTTAATCTATTCACTCGTCTAGATAATATTTTTTCTTGTTCACTAATAAATCGACTAATTAAACTCATGTTTCTATAATCAATTTGATCCCCCGATCCAATTGGGGGCAAACGCCTACGAAAAGATTGCTTGGGTTTATGAAAAGGTTGCTTGGATTTATCCATGGTTTATTCCTTATCTCTAAAATCTTATTTCTTCATGCATTTAAGATCCGACCGAAATAAGATAGGTTTTTTCTATATTTATATATGTTATAATATGTTATATAATTATTTATATAATTTTTATATAATTAGAATAAATATATATATATATAATACATGTTATTAACCTCCTCTTGCTCCTTGGATTGGAAGGGTCAGGGTCGCCCACACGCTCTGGTCGATCTATTTCTTTACTTCCCCATGAATTGTATGCTTGTTACAATAGCGACAAAATTTTTTTAATTCTAATCGACTGGGTATATTGTGCCGATTCTTTTGAGTAATATATCTGGAAATGCCCGGAAATTCTTTAGTGACACCATTTCGGACACAACTGGTACATTCCAAAATAACTCTGACTCTGACATCTTTACCTTTGGCCATGGACCCCCTTTGCTTTGGATTTTGGATCGACTCCACTCTTTTTGACCCGAACCGAAGAAGAAGAAAGGAACATAAAATCGAAAAATCAATAGAAGTCACTAAAATTGAATTTTTAAAGCTTTCATTATAATGTAATAATTAACTATAATGTAATAATTAACTAATACAACTTTTTCTAACTAGCAATTGTTCTTAGTCTAATCACAGTATTTCATTTACGTATTTTTTCGTTTTATATTCGTGGAACCTGTCTTAGACCCACATTTCCATTCTACCAATCAAATTCGATATTAGTCCCACCCATCCCATGCTGGGTTAAATACCCTTTTTCTTTCCCTTATCTTCCTATCCTAAACAACTAAAAAAAAAGGGGGGGGATTAGTCACATAGAATTTTTTGTATCTCTAATTTTCTTTATTTCTTCCCATATCAATAACTAGAATTAAAAAAAAGGAAATGACAAGGCATCGGGGAATAAACGATTAATTTCTATCAATAAACCCGCTAAAGACCCAAACCATAGAGTAGACAACACAGGTGCCACAGAGAGATATGTTTTTATATCTCGCATTGAAAATCCTCCTTCTTTATTGTAATACATGTATGATCAGATGCTGGAACTAAATTAGGGATCACTTGTATTTTTACATTTATAACAAAAATGTCTACTAAATAGACATTCTTTTTTTATCTTAGGTTTCATTTCAGATGTATATAGTTTATTATATGTATATGAATATGAAACTAAAAAGAAGAAATGGCAAAATATTTTTTATAGATAGAAGAGAAAATAACGATGTGGAAAACAAGACAGGGCTTTTGTACAATGACACTGTACAACAATTGAAAAAGGGATGTAGCGCAGCTTGGTAGCGCGTTTGTTTTGGGTACAAAATGTCACGGGTTCAAATCCTGTCATCCCTACCTATTACTCCTACTATGGGCAGTAACGAGGGATTAATTGAGATCGATTATAATTGGGCATAGGCATAATTTTGGATTTTATCATACTATATGCATATAAGATGTATTTATTGAATTAAGGGTAAGGGTACAAAAGTCTTTACAGTTATATTTTCTGTCATAAGAAAGCGCTCTTAGTTCAGTTCGGTAGAACGTGGGTCTCCAAAACCCGATGTCGTAGGTTCAAATCCTACAGAGCGTGATTATGTTCTTTGTTATATTGAATAACAAAAAACTAATTAAAGGAATTACAACTCAAATTTGACCTCCTCTTTGCAGGAGGTCAATCAAAATCAAAAAAGAAATGTCACTCAATCAATCAAAGGTCCAGCTGATCGCCGCGTCTGTATTGTAAATACGCAGTTACGAATAATCCTGCCAAAGTAATAGGAATTAGACCTAACACAATTCCAAATAAAAAAACTTCAATCATTTTGATTTCTTTGAGGGAAAAAGAGAAGTAAATTTTATTCCTAAATACTAAATATTAATCTGAATCGTCCGTGAATCTCAATGACAAAAATTTGACAATTGACATCGAAAAGAACCTTTGAATACTTGAAATATCTGAAAAGTATTCATTTTTATGAATTACTCATTTAATTAACTTCAAATAAGTCGTATCTTGTTCAAACCAATAAAAAGTGCTGGGGTTATAGTTAAAGCAGCCAGTAGAAAACCAAAA